GGTGGAGTAACAGCCAGTTTTGCTATGTTAGGAGATATCATTATTGCTGAACCTAATGCAACCATTGCATTTGCGGGTAAAAGAGTAATTGAACAAACATTGAATACGACAGTACCCGAGGGTTCACAAACATCTGAATATTTATTCGAAAAAGGTTTATTCGACCTAATAGTACCACGTAATCTTTTAAAAGGTGTTCTGAGTGAGTTATTTCAACTCCACGGTTTCTTTCCTTTGAATCACAGTTCCAAAAATTAAAGTATAGCACTAGATTCGCTTATTTTATTTGTAGCGAACAAAAATAAATATTTAATTCATCGTAATCGTAATTAAAAGAAACAATATATATATTGTTTTCCTTGTTGACATAAGTTCTCCTTGTAGATAGACAGAGGTTTCGGATAATTATATTTTTTCTTTTGTTTTTTATTTATAATTATTTATTTAATATATTAAAATAATATTAATTATTATTTTAACTTATATTATGATATTCACTATAATATTCACTATTATATTACTTATTATTTAAATATATATATTCTAAATATTATAGTTTCTATCTAATCATATAGCTAATAGAATTATAGTTGATATTATTTATCACTTATAAATAATATTATTTACAATATAATAATAACTTGATATTACTTATGATAGATATATCCTAAATAAGCATAAGAGGATATCTTTTTAATAGATAGAAATATTAATAGATAGAAATAGTAAATCGAGGCATCTATTCTATGACAGATTTCAACTTACCCTCCATTTTTGTACCTTTAGTGGGCCTAGTATTTCCGGCAATTGCAATGGTTTCTTTATTTCTTCATGTCCAAAAAAATAAGATTGTCTAGACCCAATGGTAATGAATCTTATCAAGTGATTTCAACACTGTATGATAATACGGATATTTATTTCGTGTAATATGGTATGATATGTGCCTTTTGTGCCAAACACACAAGTGAAAGAACTTTTATGCGGATATATAATATCTGTATAAATGCATGTATATGTGGATATAGCTGGTTCAAAATGAATTAGCGAATATAAAAAATGGAAAGTCAATGTATCTAACTAATTACTCCCGATGTTTCACATAACAATAGTGCTAGTTGGTGAAAGTTACTTCGGGGTCAAGAAAGGTAAAGTCAAATTTATTTGGGTTATTCGCTCAATTCCAATCGAATGCAACTGAATGCAGTATAGTATGAATTGGCGATCAGAACATATATGGATAGAACTTATAACGGAATCTCGAAAAACGAGTAATTTTTGCTGGGCCTGTATCCTTTTTTTAGGTTCACTAGGATTCTTAGTGGTTGGAACTTCCAGTTATCTTGGTAGAAATTTGATCTCTGTATTTCCATCTCAGCAAATCGTTTTTTTTCCTCAAGGGGTTGTGATGTCTTTCTATGGGATCGCGGGTCTGTTCATTAGCTCCTATTTGTGGTGCACTATTTCGTGGAATGTAGGTAGCGGTTATGACCGATTCGATAGAAAAGAGGGAAGAGTGTGTATTTTTCGTTGGGGATTTCCTGGAATAAATCGTCGCATCTTCCTTCGGTTCCTTATGAGAGATATCCAATCAATCAGAATAGAGGTTAAAGAGGGTCTTTATACTCGTCGTGTCCTTTATATGGAAATCAGGGGCCAAGGAGCCATTCCCTTGACTCGTACTGATGATAATTTGACTCCACGAGAAATTGAACAAAAAGCTGCTGAATTAGCCTATTTTTTGCGCATACCAATGGAAGTACTTTAAAACGAACTCGAACTAAAGTAAAGAATAAATATCCTCTCAAGGTGGGGAAAAGAACTTGCTAATTCCCCTTTTTAATAAAAGGCAAGTTTCCTGATTCTTTTATACTAGAAGTCTAATCTAACTAACTAATCTAATAATTAATTTATATCTATAAATTAATCAAACCTACCCGAACATGTATTTCGTAATACATAATTCATCTTTTTAGGCCCATGATTTTTAATTGATACCCTTTTTCTGATTATACAGTAAAAGGTTTCGTTTCGAAAGAATTAATGTAAGTTTTTTGGTCTCGAAACTTGATTCGTTACTTAAAGTGGGTTTTGGAGTATTCATCGAAAGGAACAAATGAAAATGAAATTGGTTTGAATTTGTCCAATTGAGATATCTTAAATATATTACAAATAAAAAGGGAAAGGGATAGATCCAGAGGTCACTACTTTGTTATACAACTCGTGCTTCAGAGAAATATCAGATAGAGTCGACGAATGAAGCAGGTTCATTAAAAAAAATTCAATTCACAGATCAAAATGAAAAAAAAGAAAGCATTGGCCTCCCTTCCCTATCTTGCATCTATGGTATTTTTGCCCTGGTGGGTCTCTTTCTCTTTTAATAAATGTCTGGAACCTTGGGTTACTTATTGGTGGAATAACAGACAATCCGAAACTTTTTTAAATCATATTCAAGAGAAAAACGTTCTAAAAAGATTCATAGAATTAGAAGAACTATTCCTATTGGATGAAATGATAAAAGAGTACCCGGAAACACATATACAAAAACTTCATATAGGAATACACAAGGAAACAATACAATTGGTCAAAGCATGCAATGAATATGATCTCCATATCATTTTACATTTCTCGACAAATATAATCTGTTTCACTATTCTAAGTGGTTATTTTATTCTGAGTAATGAAGAACTCATTATTCTGAATTCTTGGGTTCAGGAATTCCTCTATAACTTAAGTGACACAATAAAAGCTTTTTCGATTCTTTTAGTTACTGATTTATGGGTCGGATTTCACTCGACCCGTGGTTGGGAACTAATGATAGGTTTGGTTTACAACGATTTTGGATTGGATCATAACAATCAGATTATAACTGGTCTTGTTTCCATTTTTCCAGTTATTCTAGATGCAATTGTTAAATATTGGATTTTTCATTATTTAAATCGTGTATCTCCTTCGCTTGTAGTAATTTTTCATTCAATGAATGAATAAAGAACTCATTTGATCTCATCATATCAATAAAATTAGAATCCTTCTTCCTTTATAAATAAATAGAAATTAAGCATTTAATTAAAAATTTTACTTAATTCCTTATACTTTCATCTGCTCAAGGTATTCATCGTATATTCCAGTACAATTATTCTAGTACAATGCCAGACTCGTGTATAGGTAACTATACTAGTTACCTATCTAATTTATTGTAGAAACTCCGAAATTAATGATTGGACATGCAAAATAAAAATGCTTTTTCTTGGGTAAAGGAAGGGATGACTCGATCCATTTCTGTATCGATCATGATATATGTAATAACTCGGTCATCCATTTCAAATGCATATCCCGTTTTTGCGCAGCAGGGTTATGAAAACCCGCGAGAAGCAACGGGACGAATTGTATGTGCCAATTGTCATTTAGCTAATAAACCCGTGGATATTGAAGTTCCGCAAGCTGTGCTCCCTGATACTGTATTTGAAGCAGTTGTCCGAATTCCTTATGATAAGCAACTGAAACAAGTTCTTGCTAATGGTAAAAAGGGAGGTTTGAATGTAGGGGCTGTTCTCATTTTACCCGACGGATTCGAATTAGCCCCCCCTGATCGTATTTCTCCCGAATTGAAAGAAAAGATTGGAAATTTGTCTTTTCAGAGTTATCGTCCTAATAAAAGAAATATTATTGTGATAGGTCCTGTTCCTGGTCAGAAATATAGTGAAATCATCTTTCCCATTCTTTCCCCCGACCCTGCTACGAAGAAAGATGTTCACTTCTTAAAATATCCCATATATGTAGGTGGGAACAGAGGAAGGGGTCAGATTTATCCTGATGGTAGCAAAAGTAACAATACAGTCTATAATGCTACATCAGCAGGTGTAGTAAGTAGAATAGTACGTAAAGAAAAGGGTGGATATGAAATAACCGTTGTTGATCCATCGGATGGACATCAAGTAGTTGATATTGTACCTCCAGGACCAGAACTTCTTGTTTCAGAGGGTGAATCCATCAAGCTTGATCAACCATTAACAAGCAATCCCAATGTGGGAGGCTTTGGTCAGGGAGATGCAGAAGTAGTGCTTCAAGACCCATTACGGGTCCAAGGTCTTTTATTCTTTTTTGCATTTGTTATTTTGGCACAAGTTTTTTTGGTTCTTAAAAAGAAACAGTTTGAAAAGGTTCAATTATACGAAATGAATTTCTAGGTGCGGGGATTTCTTAACATCAAGTTGGTAAAAGGTGCCAAATTTTTGTTGATCCATATATATATATGGATCAACAAAAAATCTCCAAACCCTTTTTGTTGCTTTGTTTATACTTTTTTTAGTTTTGCGGGATGCCTGGAATTCATTACTTGTATCCTATTCTTTGTAATAGATATACAAACGAAGAGAATACAAGGGAAGGATGGCAAACCAGAACTCTTTTGTTTAGATTGATAGGAAGTTGTGGACAAACAAAAAGAGAGAAAAGATTATAGGGGAATAATTGATTGAGCAAATAGAACTTCTTCTATTAACTTAAACTTATAACTTAGAGAAATTATTCAAACAAATTTAAATTTCAAATTATATTATAGAGTAAGTTCCATTAGTAGTTTACTATAGAAATAGAAAGAAAGAATTTGGAGGATATCTCATGCGTATAAATCCATAGAATATTGTAGTATCCAGAGATTACTTTTTTCTTCTTGCTTCGTATCGTAAGAATTAATTAGAGGAAGGACAGAGACTATGAATCAATCAATGGCTTCAATTCTTCAAAAACATTATTAAGAAACAAAAGAATAGAGTAATATTTAAAACATCAGAGCAAAAGATTCATTTTGTCATTTTTTTTTTCTACAAAACAAATATAATATTTTTATTATGTTGACTGTATAACTTTCCAATTTTAATTTGTATGTTTCCAAATTTGTATGTTATGGAATAGATCAAAGTCTTCTTATATTCTTATATCTTATAAGAGTAAGAACTCAGCGGGACCTTACCCTCCTTTGTCTATCTGATTAGAGTGGTAAG